AAGAAGAATATACGGCTCTTAGAGAATGTATAACTTTGGGAATTCCAACGATTTCTTTAATCGATACAAATTGTAATCCCGATCTCGCGGATATTTCTATTCCAGCAAATGATGATGCTATAGCTTCAATTCGATTCATTCTTAACAAATTAGTATTCGCAATTTGTGAGGGCCGTTCTAGCTATATACAAAATTCTTGATTAATAATAAGATAAATAAATCTATTTTTTTTTAGGGAGGGGCTCCCTGTATTTCGATTTAAAAAATCGGTTACTACTCCTGAATTGTACAAAAGAAAAAGAGATAAAAAAACTGGGGATATTGTGTGATTAGTTTAGTTGGTATCCAAAACTAAAATATAAAATTAAAGTAAATAAGTAAAAAAAAGGGGGGGATCTTGAATCAAAATAATTTAAAGTTCTTATTTCTGTCAGAGGGCAATATGAATGTTTTATCATGTTCCATCAACACACTAATAAAAGAAGGGTTATATGAGATATCTGGTGTAGAAGTAGGCCAACATTTCTATTGGCAAATAGGGGGTTTCCAGGTCCATGCCCAAGTCCTTATTACTTCTTGGGTTGTAATTGCTATCTTATTAGGTTCCGCAGTTCTAGCGATTCGCAATCCACAAACCATTCCAACTGACGGCCAAAATTTCTTTGAATTTGTCCTTGAATTCATTCGAGACGTGAGTAAAACCCAGATTGGAGAAGAATATGGTCCATGGGTTCCCTTTATTGGAACCCTGTTTTTATTTATTTTTGTTTCTAACTGGTCAGGAGCCCTTTTACCGTGGAAAATTATCCAGTTACCTCAAGGGGAGTTAGCAGCACCAACGAATGATATAAATACGACGGTTGCTTTAGCTTTACTCACATCAGTAGCCTACTTTTATGCGGGTCTTAGCAAAAAAGGATTAGGGTATTTCAGTAAATACATTCAACCAACTCCAATTCTTTTACCCATTAACATCTTAGAAGATTTTACAAAACCCCTATCACTTAGTTTTCGACTTTTCGGAAATATATTAGCCGATGAATTAGTCGTTGTTGTTCTTGTTTCTTTAGTACCTTTAGTGGTTCCTATACCTGTCATGTTCCTTGGATTATTTACAAGCGGGATTCAAGCTCTCATTTTTGCCACTTTAGCTGCGGCTTATATAGGTGAATCTATGGAAGGTCATCATTAACGATTTTTTTCAAATATTCTTTTTTAGGTTAGCCCAATTATAGAATAGTCGGTTTACATTATGTAAGAAACACTTGTATATGTGATATTTGAGATTGACTAGGTATATATGAGTTAAAGATTTATATAATCTGCCCTACTACTTTTGTGAAGTTCGATTTAGATAGGGATTCGATTAGAAGTTCTTCCTTTTTATCTGTGAATTGGCTGAAAAAATGATCAAAAAAAGAACGAAGAATTCAACGAATGGTTCACAAAAAAGAAATGGCATAAAAAAGTCGTATATATATATTATGAATTTTTAAAAATCCCGTGGATAGGAACTACTATCAAAGTAATTCTTATGATTCAATCATTTTATTATATTATTTCAATTCAAGTTTTTGGTTATTTTTGCTGGATGAATCTTAGCGCTTACTTAATTAGAATTCCGTCCTAAGTCATTGGATGATTGTATCATTAACTATTTCTTTATTTTGGTGTGAGGAACTTATCATGAATCCACTGGTTTCTGCTGCTTCGGTTATTGCTGCTGGGTTGGCTGTTGGGCTTGCTTCTATTGGACCTGGAGTTGGTCAAGGTACAGCTGCGGGTCAAGCTGTCGAAGGTATCGCGAGACAACCTGAGGCAGAAGGAAAAATACGAGGTACTTTATTGCTTAGTTTAGCTTTTATGGAAGCTTTAACAATTTATGGCCTGGTTGTAGCATTAGCGCTTTTATTTGCGAATCCTTTTGTTTAATCCTATAAATCACAAAATTCTGGATTTTTATCGTAGTTTTTTTAATTCTATCAAGATTTAACTCCTACAATTATTCATTGAGACAACAATCCTTGGGAAGGACTAATTTGAGGATGGGGAATTAGCACATCGATTCGCTTTCTTCCTTCCCCTTATTCTTTTAGTTTAATAGAAACTTTTTTTAAGGAGTGTTGCGAAAAAAGTAGGGTTCGGTTTTTTGAACTTGACATAAAACTTGGTCTCAAATTCTAGCTTAATTCTAATAAGTCTCATTATTATTATTGAAAATTAAAAATTTTGGAAAATACATTTGTAAATAGAATAGATTTTTAATTCTGTTTACAAATATCCAAATAGGTAAATTAAATTATTAAATTCAAATTTCTTTTTATTTTCAATAAAAAGAATAAAAAAAGGATAGAGTTCTTTTTTTTTATAGTTTAGCTAGAAGAGGAGATTATATGAAAAATTTAACCGATTCTTTCGTTTACTTGGGTCACTGGCCATCCGCCGGGAGTTTCGGGTTTAATACCGATATTTTAGCAACAAATCCAATAAATCTAAGTGT